GGGGCTCGAACCCGCAGCTTCCGCCTTGACAGGGCGGTGCTCTGACCGATTGAACTACAATCCCAGGGAAATGAGTTATACAGCATACATATTCTCATACATATTCTTATAATTTCTTTATATTTTGCCGTGTTTTACCAGAAACACGAGTGATTGATATTCACATGGATATGAACTATAGTGAGAGTGACACGGATTACTAGTAATCCTGTGGTTATTGCCACATCGATTGATAAGATAATCAATCTTTCAATGAAAAAAAAGGACTCTTTTTTTCTTTACTCCTTCTTATATTTACAGATTATTAATCTAGATCGTTAGAAAGATCAGAACGCGTGGGAACAAATGAACAAAGAAATAGGGATATAGCAGAAAAAATGGACTATTTATTCCTCTATATCAGGCATTTCTGGAGGACAAATTGGTTATATCATCCCCATGGATCGGCGAATTATTGGGCCGAGCTGGATTTGAACCAGCGTAGACATATCGCCAACGAATTTACAGTCCGTCCCCATTAACCGCTCGGGCATCGACCCAGGAAGAATCAATTCTAGGCTTATTGATAATCCATGATCAACTTCCTTTCGTAATACCCTACCCCCAGGGGAAGTCGAATCCCCGCTGCCTCCTTGAAAGAGAGATGTCCTGAACCGCTAGACGATAGGGGCATACCTGCCCGATCGCCATCATATTATGCTCATAGTATGAGCAGTTTTTTGGAATTGTCAATATAATGTAATGGCATGACTAGATCCGAAGAATCTTTCTTGCTTCCACAATTACATAGAATTTTTTGATTGTTCATTCATGAACCATCATATATATATGACGAAGTATAGGATCCCCTCAGCGGGGATTTGTCCGACAAAAAAAAAGTCAAACCCCCTTTCTTCAATTTTCACTCATTGATTCGCTCATCGTTAAGACGAGATATGCCTCACTAACACTAAGCCAGGAAATTCAGAAATGATAGAATTCTTTTTTTGATTGATTCAAAAAGGTGATGTAGAACTCGTAAATCTGGGAAGGGATTGACAAGTAATCGAAAAGATTCTTTTTTTCTATAAGAATTCAGTTCAGGGTACGAGTCGAATCCTTCATCACATGATTCGATGAAATATTTTGGATCTATGTCGGATTGGTACATGTATCAATCAAGTGAATCTCGCCTCGATGGGTCAATAAAAGCAAAGCAATTAGGAGCGAAACAATTCATTGCATTGATATTTCTCAAATATAAATAATCATTTGATTTGACCCTAGAACTTCCTAGGTAAATCAAATGGCTTGTTCTTGAATGAGCCCCCTATGCATACATGTATATATGTACATATAGTCTATACATAGATACATGCAGTAGACTCATAGTGGTTAGTGGCCTCTTCATGAATTGAAGAAAATGGCCCTTTTAACTCAGTGGTAGAGTAACGCCATGGTAAGGCGTAAGTCATCGGTTCAAATCCGATAAAGGGCTTTTTCCACGAAGCTCCCGCCTTAGTCTTCATTTTTCATCGGAGAATAGAGATATTATTGATATTTGTAATAAAAAAAAAGGTAAACGGACCGCATAATGAGTTATCATTCTAATGAGTTATAGGTATAAAGTTGAACATTTGTTCATTATGATAATAAGGAATCCCACTTATTAGGAGGACTACTATGTCACTACAGGCTATACTCCTCCTCATGTTTCATTATTTATATTTTTGGTCCCGGGACATGGATATTCGAGATAATACCCAATCTCAATTATGAATCGACAAACCAAAGTTTTACTACTTCTCCATTGTTCCAATTAAATCCATCGGAAAAATTAGAAATCAAGAAAAGAAAAAGTAAGTGGACCTGACCCATTGAATCATGACTATATCAGCTATTCTGATATTCAAATTGGATAGAGATAAAATTGTAGAAGCGGACCCTTTTTTTTATTTCCTTGGACCACGCAAGAATTTGTCGATATTTCCGATTGAATCTTCTTGTTCCTGGATGCTCCATAGGAATAAATCGCTATTCCCTTCCTCCACAGAGAAACCATTTATTCCGAGTCACAAGAGCAATATATTTTTCAATATCTTTCTTTGATTCCAGAAAAAGATCAGTTTATATCTATATAGGATTTCGATATAGATATCAGATCATGGCTTCATGTACCAAATATTTCCATATTGATGCATCAGAAATTTTTGTTCCGCCAATGCAATGGAGAGCGAATGCGAGAAAGGGACTTTCATTTAAGTCTCCTATTATTTAATATTTAATTTAGGGACATGGACAAAAAAATAGGGAATTTTCCTTTTTTTTTCTGCCGGATAAAGGTAAAGTAAAGAGGGAAATATTCGAAGTTTCTTTTTTTTTGGTTCGACCCGTGAAAAGATATACTCTGGAATTTTCGATTCATTCGAAAGAAATATAATAAAGAAGACAATAACAAACAAAAAAGAATCCAAAAAAAAGGAAAGAGTAATAAATTATATATATATATGATACTGTAGTA